TTTCCTAAAATCTATGATCCTTTCTTGAATGGTCCATATCGCAGAAAAATGAAAAAAGGATTTTCACCTTATAAAACTTCGATAGAAGATTTAAGAGATATAGTTGGTATAAATCGGATTCACGCTATCCTTTTTCTAGATCCTGATTGCCAAGAATTTGAACAGAAAATGGATCCATTTGATAAAAAACAATTATTAATAGAAATCGCTAATTTTTTAGCTTTAACTCGACATTTGAATAGAGAATCAAAATCGAATTTTAATTCGAAAAATGTGCGTTCTTCGTCTGAAAATAAAGAAAGATTTTTCGAATTTTTTTTCAATGCGATTCGAACCGACCCTAATGGTCAAAAAATTCCAAACGAATCTATTGGAATAAAAGAAATCAATAAAAAGGTTCCCCGACGTTCATACAAATTGATCACCGAGTTAGAACAACAATCAGGAGAATATCAAGAAGACATGCCAGTCGATCATCAAATTCGCTCAAGAAAAGCTAAACGTGTAGTAATTTTTACTGATAACAAGGAGAATACCGAGTCTAATAATAATAAGGATACTAATCCTCTTGATCCAAGAAACGAAGTGGCTTTGATACGCTATTCGCAACAATCGGATTTTCGGCGAGGAATAATTAAAGGTTCTATGCGCGCTCAAAGGCGTAAAATTGTTATTTGGGAACTCTTTCAAGCAAATGCGCATTCTCCACTTTTTTTGGACAGGATACAAAAATCCCCTCCTTTTTCGTTTGATATATCTGAACTAATTAAATTGATTGTTACCAATTTTATAGGGAAGGGAGTCGAATTAGAGATTGTGGAGTATACAGAGGAAGAAACAAAAAAAGAAGACAAAAAAGAAAAGGACAAAAAAGAGCAGAACAAAAGAAAGGAACAAACACGGATCGAGATAGCAGAAGCATGGGATAGCATTCCATTTGCGCAAGTAATAAGGGGTTCCATGTTAATAATTCAATCCATTCTAAGAAAATATATTATATTGCCTTCATTGATAATAGCCAAAAATGTTGGACGTATGCTATTATTCCAATTTCCTGAATGGTTTGAGGATCTACAAGAATGGAATAAAGAAATGCATGTTAAATGTACCTATAATGGTGTTCAATTGTCGGAAACAGAATTTCCGAGAAATTGGTTGACAGACGGTATTCAGATAAAAATCCTATTTCCTTTCCGTTTGAAACCTTGGCACAGATCTCAATTAGCAGCCCCTCACAGAGATCTAATGAAAAAGAAAAAACAAAAAGATGATTTTTGTTTTTTAACAGTTTGGGGAATGGAAACTGAACTTCCTTTTGGTTCTCCCAGAAAACAACCTTCCTTTTTTGAACCCATTTTTAAGGAACTGGAAACAAAAATTGGAAAATTTAAAAGGGCCTATTTATTAGCTCTAAGAATTTTAAAAGGAAAAAAAAAAAGAGTTTCGAAAGAAACACAAAAATGGGTTATCGAGAGGTTTTTATTTCTAAAAAGAATACTAAAAGGACTTTCAAAATTAAACCCAATTCTATTTTTTAACTTAAGAGAAAGATATGAATCGAATGAAACTAAAAACGAAAAAGATTCTAGAATCAGCAATCAGATAATTCATGAATCCTTTAGTCAAATTCAATCTGCAAATTGGACAAATTCTTCACTGACAGAAAAAAAAAAGAAGGATCTGACTGGTAGAACAAGTACAATCAGAAATCAAATAGAAAGAATTACAAAAGAGAAAAAAAACATAACCACAGGAATAGATATTAGTCCTAACAAAAGAAGTTATAATGCTAAAAGATTAGAATTTCCAACAAATATTTGGAAATTATTAAAAAGAAGAAATGTCCGATTAATCTATAAATTAGATTGCTTTATAAAAATTTTTGTTGAAAGAATATACATAGATATATTTTTATCTATCATTAATATTGCTAAACTGAATACACAACTTTTTCTTGAATCAATAAAAAAAATTATGTATAAATCCATTAATGAAACAAATCAAGAAAGAATTAAGAAAAAAAACCAAAATACAATTCATTTTTTTTCAATTATTCCGACTATAAAAAGGTCAATTGATACTATTAGGAATAATCCAAATTCACATAGTTTTTGTGACTTATCCTACTTGTCACAAGCATATGTATTTTACAAATTATCACAAACCCCAGTTATTAACTTGTATAAATTTAAATCTGTTTTTCAATATCAAGGAATGTCTTTTTTTCTTAAGAATGAAATAAAGGATTCTTTTAAAACACAAGGAATAATTAATTCTGAATTAAGTCATAAGAAACTTTCGAGTTATGGAATGAATCAATGGAAAAACTGGTTAAAGGGACGTTATCAATACGATTTATCCCAGATTAGATGGTCTAGATTAATACCGCAAAAGTGGAGAAATAGAGTTACTCGACGTCATATGAGCATAAATCCAAATCTCAAATGGGATTCATATGAAAAAGATGGATTAATTCATTACAAAAAACAAAATCATTCTGAAGTAAATTTCTTATTGAATCAAAAAGATAATTTTCAAAAATATTCTAGATATGATCTTTTATCATATAAATCTATTAATTCTGAAAATGAAAATAAGAGGCACTCGTCGATTTATGGATCACTCTTTCAAGTACAAGTAAATAAAAGCCAAGATTTTTGTTATAATTCCAACACACATAAACACAATCCTTTTGATATGTGGGGGAGTATTCCTATTAATAATTATCTAGGAAAGTGCGATAGTAAATATATGGAAAAAAATACCAATAGAAAATATTTTGATTGGAAAATTCTTAATTTTGATCTTAGACAAAAAGTCAATATTGAGGCTTGGATCAAGATCGATAACACGAGTAATCAAAATACTAAAATTGATACTAACAATTATGAAATAATTGATAACAAAGACCTTTTTTATCTTACACTTCCGCAAAATATTCAAAAAAATTCCCCCAATTCCCCAAAAGCTTTTTTGGATTGGATGGGAATGAATGAAGAAATGCTAAATCGTTCCATCTCGACTCTGGAACTTTGGTTCTTCCCAGAATTTTTGCTACTATATAATCTATATAAAATGAAACCATGGATTATACCAAGTAAAGTACTGCTTTTCAATTTTAATCTAAATGAAAATGTTGTTAGTGAAAATAAAAGCATGAATGGAAAGAAAAAGGGGAAATGGGTTATAGAATCTAATAAAAAAATAAAGAATACAAATCGAAATCAAAAAAATAAAAAAGAAAAAGAACCCGTCGCAGGCCAAAGAGATCTTAGATCCGATGCACAAAAACAAGGTAATCTTAGATCCGTTCCTTCAACAAACGAACAAAAAGGTCAAAAAGATATTGAAGAGCAGTATACAGGATCAAAGATAAAAAGGAGTAAAAATAAAAAACTATACAAAAGCAACACAGAAGCAGAACTAGATTTCTTCCTGAAACGTTATTTACTTTTTCAATTGAGATGGGGTGATGCTTTGAATCAAAGAATGATCAATAATATCAAAATATATTCTCTCCTGCTTAGACTGATAAATCCAAGAAAAATTACTGTATCCTCGATTCAAAGAAGAGAAATGAGTTTAGATATAATGCTGATTCAGAAGAATTTAAGTCTTGCAGAATTGATCAAAAGGGGGGTATTGGTTATCGAACCCACCCGTCTGTCTGTAACAAACGATGGACAATTTATTATGTATCAAACCTTAGGTATCTCGTTGGTTCATAAGAGTAAGCACCAAACTAATCAAGGATATCGAGACCAAACATATATTGATAAGAATGATTTTGATTTGCTTGTTCCTGAAAATATTTTATCGCATAGACATCGTAAAGAGTTGAGAATTCTAATTTGTTTCAATTCAAAGAATAGGAATCGAAATCCAATAGTTTTCGCTGAGAACAACTGTAGTCAATTTTTGGACAAAAGGAACCATCTTGATAAAGATAAGAATGAATTAATTAAATTAAAGTTTTTTCTTTGGCCTAATTATCGATTAGAAGATTTAGCTTGTATGAATCGCTATTGGTTTGATACGAATAACGGCAGCCGTTTCAGTATGTTAAGGATACATATGTATCCACAGTTGAAAAGTCGTTAATAATTCAGTTTTCCTATATGCTATACCCTATAGGATAGGGTATATGAAAGCAAAGAGATTCACACACGCCCTGTCCTACATCCCATTCTAACTATACGGTACTAAAACCACTAAGGTATCAATTAGACCTAGAAATCAATTAACAGAATCTTCTTCATTTTAGGTCTAAATTATGTCCTTTTGTGAATTTATGTGCTTTTGTGAATGCAAAAATATACCCCCTTTTCTATTCCTATCTGAATGAAAAAAACTGGATTGACTGATGTGAGTTGATAAAATTTAAATTAGGAGTCCATAAAGAAAATTAGATTATTATATATACTATACCACATTAAAATTACTAGCATTATTATTACTCATCGGTAAAATTCATATCTGTAAAAGTGGAACAGGGAAACTATTTTATGGTAAAAAATGCATTCATTTCGGTTATTTCTGAAGAAGAAAACACAGGGTCTGTTGAATTTCAAGTATTAAGTTTTACCAATAAGATACGGAGACTTACTTCACATTTGGAATTGCACAAAAAAGACTATTTATCTCAGAGAGGTTTGCGAAAAGTTTTGGGAAAACGTCAACGACTGTTGTCTTATTTGGCAAAAAAAAATAGAGTACGTTATAAAGAATTAATTGGTCAGTTGAGTATTCGAGAGACAAAAACTCGTTAATTGGAAGAGTCATGTCATTTTAATATTTTAATTTGATTTTTTATTCGTTTAAATTTCGATGAACTTCTTTTCACTTTCAGCAATTCATGGAAGAGTGAATCGGTCAAAAACTTATGAATGTACCAGCTACAAGAAAAGATGTACCAGCTACAAGAAAAGACCTCATGATAGTTAATATGGGTCCTCACCACCCCTCAATGCATGGTGTTCTTCGACTCATGGTTACTCTAGATGGTGAAGATGTTATTGACTGTGAACCAATATTGGGTTATTTACACAGAGGGATGGAGAAAATTGCGGAAAATCGAACAATTATACAATATTTGCCCTATGTAACACGTTGGGATTATTTAGCTACTATGTTCACAGAAGCAATAACTGTAAATGGGCCCGAACAATTAGGAAATATTCAAGTACCTAAAAGAGCTAGTTATATCAGAGTTATTATGTTGGAGTTGAGTCGTATAGCTTCCCATTTGTTATGGCTTGGCCCCTTTATGGCAGATATTGGCGCACAGACCCCCTTCTTCTATATTTTTCGAGAAAGAGAATTAATATATGACCTATTCGAAGCTGCTACCGGTATGCGAATGATGCATAATTATTTTCGTATCGGAGGAGTAGCTGCTGATCTACCTCATGGCTGGATCGATAAATGTTTGGATTTTTGTGATTACTTTTTAACGCGGGTTGCTGAATATAAAAAGCTTATTACGCGGAATCCCATTTTTTTAGAACGAGTTGAAGGCGTAGGCATTATTGGCGGAGAAGAAGCACTAAATTGGGGTTTATCAGGACCAATGCTACGAGCTTCCGGAATCCAATGGGATCTTCGTAAAGTTGATCATTATGAGTGTTATGACGAATTTGATTGGGAGGTTCAATGGCAAAAAGAAGGGGATTCATTAGCTCGTTATTTAGTACGAATCGGTGAAATGACAGAATCCATAAAAATTATACAACAGGCTCTGGAAGGAATTCCAGGGGGACCCTATGAGAATTTAGAAATACGTCGCTTTGGTAGAGTAAAAGGTACCGAATGGAATGATTTTGAATATCGATTTATTAGTAAAAAACCTTCTCCAACCTTTGAATTGTCGAAACAAGAACTTTATGTGAGAGTCGAAGCCCCAAAAGGAGAATTGGGAATTTTTCTGATAGGAGATCAGAGTGTTTTTCCTTGGAGATGGAAAATTCGCCCACCTGGTTTTATCAATTTGCAAATTCTTCCTCAGTTAGTTAAAAGAATGAAATTGGCTGATATTATGACAATACTAGGTAGCATAGATATCATTATGGGAGAAGTTGATCGTTAAAATGATAATTGATACAACCGAAATACAAGCTATCAATTCTTTTTCTAGATTGGAATCCTTAAAAGAGATCTATGGGATCATATGGATGCTTGTCCCTATTTTGACTCTTGTATTAGGAATCACAATAGGTGTACTCGTAATTGTTTGGTTAGAAAGAGAAATATCGGCAGGGCTACAACAACGTATTGGACCTGAATACGCCGGCCCCTTAGGAATTCTTCAAGCTCTAGCAGATGGTACAAAACTACTTTTCAAAGAGAACCTTCTTCCATCTAGAGGAGATGCTCGTTTATTCAGTACCGGACCATCCGTCGCAGTCATATCAATTTTACTAAGTTATTCGGTAATTCCTTTTGGCTACCATCTTGTTCTAGCCGATCTTAGTATTGGTGTTTTTTTATGGATCGCTATTTCAAGCATTGCTCCTCTTGGACTTCTTATGTCGGGATATGGCTCAAATAATAAATATTCTTTTTTAGGTGGTCTACGGGCTGCTGCTCAATCAATTAGTTATGAAATACCATTAACTTTATGTGTATTATCAATATCTCTACGTGTGATTCGATGAAATACAAAATTTATCTTATTTATTTCTAAGAATGTAGAAATGGGTTGAATATCGATTTCATTTTTTTATTCATCATTCGGGGTGATGAACTAAAGAAGATAGTTATAGGGGTGAAAGAAAACGGCTTACAAATTAGCAGTAAAAAGATTGAGTCTCATTTCCTATGTACAAGAATTAAGTAAAAGTAAACATAAGCAGTAGAGACTGTTTACCCCAAGATTGATTACTTAGTCATCATGACTTGAAGCGGGTTTAAAAGATCAACTATATGGAGTTTTTACTATCTATTACCATAGGTGTATTAACATAACGAGAGGTTGAACAAAATTGAGTGGATGTTTAGGAAGACTAAAATACACAAAGGATTTGTAATGGAGATTCTGTAAGTTATCCAAGAGGGTATTTCTGTACATAAAAGGAATTCGAATTGGGACTTTAAGTTGGTAGAAATAATCAAGAAGTACTACCCATGATTCCGATCCAGAGTATGTTCCTATCCACCGATTAAGTAAATAACTATCAAGAACGAAGTAACCTTTTATTTTTGGTAAAATCCCTTTTTATGAGAAAGGAGAATAGGAACGAAATAAAAATAAAATAGAATAATTGAAAAAAAAAAAAAGAGATCGTTGTTTTTATTCTTTTTTCCTATATAGATTTTCCTATATAGATTTTCTTTTCGTTAGAAAGATAGAACCCTTGTCATAATTTATGAATTAATGGAACGTCTAATTCTTTTTCGTAATTGAAAATGGATAGGTTGAAATATCTATGTGATGTTGTTACAAAAAGCCTTTTATTCAAGGATTAAGTTATTGATCAACAAAAAAATGAAATTCTTAAAATT